AAATAAATAATAATAATATAATAATATAAATAATAATATAATAATATAAAATAAATAATATATTATAATATATTATATAAAATAATATAAATAATATATTATATAATATATTATATACATATTATATACATATATATAAATAATATATATATCTAATAATATATAAATATAATAATCTAATAATATAATATATATATAATTCTAATATTTACTAATATTTAGAATACTAATACTAATATTTATAATTATAATATTTAGAATTAAACGAATATAGATAAACTAAACTAAGTCAAGGTATTTTTTTTTTCAGCTTTGGCAAAACGATCACAATTGATAGAATTATATTATTCAGTAAAGTACTAAATTAGTAATATTAATATTCCTAGCTCTAAAGCCCACTCCTTCCCCATACTACAAGTGAAAGAGAAAATGTAAACACTACCATTAAAGCAGCCCAAGCGAGACTTACTATATCCATGTGAATGATGTCCCTTATCTCTATGAAATGAAGTATTTATTCCATTATTAATTCATAATTATAGTGGAATCAATGGTGCAGAGTCAAAATAGGATTCTTACTTACGGCTAGTGATGAAACAATTTTACGAATCCACTCGTAAAAAGGTCCTTTATTTCTTAGTCAATAGATTCTATTGAAATTTAAATAATTGGAAATAATAAATAATAAGAAATAATAAAATAAAATATAAAAATATATAAAAAAAATAGAAATATTAAATATTTAAATATATATTATATTTATATTATTATTTATAAATATATATTATTTATTAAATATATTTATTAAATATATATTATATAAGATATATAAGATAGATAATGATATAAGATAGATAAATAAGATATATAAGATAGATAATGATATAAGATAGATAATGAAATAGAAGAAAAAAAAAAAATAAGAAAAGAAGAATAACCATTTTGATTTCATTTCTGAGCACTCAGAGCCTATCCTGAGTTTGGATACAAAGTATCCTCGCTCAGTTCTTTCCACATCTTTAACCTTAGGAACCAAAATGGAGTGTCTCTTAGGAATCCTTGGATACCAAGATTTACGACTTCTTATTTTCATAGTTCTGATGCCCAGAATAGAATGAATTATCATTATTTCTTTTATTTGGTTCAATTCAGAATAGCCCAAACCAATGCATTAATAAGATTGGATTGCTTCAGATTTATTGGTATCTGTTTGAACCACACTCAGAAACCAGATTTTTATAAATTTTTATAAAAAAGATGACAGTCTTTTATAGGACCTACGGGTTCTCAAAATCAAGTATCGACAGATCTAGTCCCTTGCCTATGCTTTTGCGGGGCAAGAATTTGTCAAGTTCGATCAGCAGGATTAAAAACTTCCAAGTCTTTTTTTGTTGATCAGGCGACACCCAGATTTGAACTGGGGATAAAGAATTTGCAGTCCCCCGCCTTACCACTTGGCCATGTCGCCAAATTCCATTTGTATTCCCTTAATGGATGAAAAATCCAATTTATTTACGACTAATTATTATCAATTACAATTCTAATCAATTCTAATATTATAATATTATATTCTAAATATTAATATTAATTATAATATTATATGTGTATATGTAAATTATATGTGTATATGTAAACCCCAGAACAGTGTAAACTACAGAGCTGGAATTTTTATACGTGGATACCGAATGAATAGAAAATGGACATTATGATTATGATTTTTGATCGAGTGCGACTTGACCTATGTTGCACCAAGTTCAATTATGAGAAAAGATGCGATATATGGATAGCTATATCGGCATGTGCCGGTATGTACTTCCTAAAGATTACTCCTATGAGTATTACGTACGCAATTCAATTGTATTTTATAAATTCTACTACCAAAAAAGATTTGCGAATTACTTTTTGAGCGTTTGTGCTAAAAATAGTTAAACTCTATGCTATTCCTGATTCTTCTGTTTTTATCTCATTCATAGAGAGCAGATTGATTCCCAAATTCATTTATTTTTTGTACCCTGATCGTAATATCATAATAAAAGAATTGGGTAGAAATTGGATCAATTTTCTTATCCGATACCGATAAAAGACTCCGTCAACCTAAGTGACAGAATTTTTTCCCAGGAATGCTTTATTAATTTTAATTTCTTTCTATTTGTACCTGGCTCAAATTCGAACTTGCGTAAAAAATGCCCTCCATTTCTCTGTCTTGCTTCCGTTCATACGTATGATATATATGGATAGAGTTGGCTAAAATTTTATGTGATTCAGTAAACAGAATACCCATTCCATCATTGCTAGATCGATCGGTATGGTTCGATGAATAGTGAGCTAAGCCAATAATGGGATTTTTTCAATAAAGAGGAAACTTCAGATTAAGATGCTCCAGAATGGAAATGAAGGAATGTCCACAATACCTGGATTTAGTCAGATACAATTTGAGGGATTTTTTAGGTTCATTAATCAGGGCTTGGCGGAAGAATTTCATAAGTTTCCAAAAATTGAAGATAGAGATCAAGAAATTGAATTTAATTTATTTGTGGAAACATATCAATTGGTAGAGCCCTTGATAAAAGAAAGAGATGCTGTATATGAATCACTCACATATTCTTCTGAATTATATGTACCCGCGGTCTTAATTTGGAAAACCGATAGAAATATGCAAGAACAAACAGTTTTTATTGGTAACATCCCTATAATGAATTCTTTTGGAACCTCTATAGTAAATGGAATATACCGAATTGTGATCAACCAAATATTGCAAAGTCCTGGTATTTACTACCGTTCAGAATTGGAACATAACGGAATTTCTGTCTATACCAGTACTATAATATCGGATTGGGGGGGAAGGTCAGAATTAGAAATTGACAGAAAAGCAAGGATATGGGCCCGTGTAAGTAGAAAACAAAAAATATCTATTCTAGTTCTATCATCAGCTATGGGTTCGAATATAAGAGAAATTCTAGATAATGTTTGTTACCCTGAGATTTTATTGTCTTTCCCGAATGAAAAAGAGAAAAAAAAGATTGGGTCAAAAGAAAATGCTATTCTGGAGTTTTATCAACAATTTGCTTGTGTAGGGGTAGGGGGAGATCCGGTATTTTCTGAGTCCTTATGCAAGGAATTACAAAAGAAATTTTTTTACCAAAGATGTGAATTAGGAAAGATTGGTCGACGAAATATAAACCGGAGACTGAATATTGATATACCCCAAAACAATACATTTTTGTTACCACAAGATATATTGGCTGCTGTGGATCATTTGATTGAAATGAAATTTGGAATGGGTATACTTGACGATATGAATCACTTGAAAAATAAACGTATTCGTTCTGTCGCAGATCTATTACAGGATCAATTCGGATTGGCTCTTGTTCGTTTAGAAAATGCGGTTCGAGGAACTATATGTGGAGCAATCAGGCATAAATTGATACCGACTCCTCAAAATTTGGTAACTTCAACTTCATTAACAACTACTTATGAATCGTTTTTTGGCCTACACCCTTTATCTCAAGTTTTGGATCGAACTAATCCGTTGACACAAATTGTTCATGGGCGAAAATGGAGTTATTTGGGTCCTGGGGGATTGACGGGGCGAACTGCTAGTTTTCGGATACGAGATATCCACCCGAGTCACTATGGACGTATTTGCCCAATTGACACGTCCGAAGGAATCAATGTTGGACTTATTGGATCATTAGCTACTCATGTTAAGGTTGGTTATTGGGGATCTATAGAGAGTCCTTTTTATGAATTATCTGAGAGATCAAAAGAGGCACAGATGGTTCATTTATCACCAAATAGAGATGAATATTATATGGTAGCAGCAGGAAATTCTTTGGCCTTGAATCGGGGTATTCAAGAGCAACAGGTTGTTCCGGCTCGATATCGTCAAGAATTCCTGACTATTGCATGGGAAGAGATTCATCTTAGAAGCATTTTTACTTTCCAATATTTTTCTATTGGAGCTTCCCTCATTCCTTTTATCGAACATAATGATGCGAATCGAGCTTTAATGAGTTCTAATATGCAGCGCCAAGCAGTTCCCCTTTCTCGTTCCGAAAAGTGCATTGTTGGAACTGGGTTGGAAGGCCAAACGGTTCTAGATTCGGGTATTTCAGCTATAGCCGAACACAAGGGAAAAATCATTTATACTGATACTCACAAGATCGTTTTCTCAAGTAATGGGGATACTCTAAGCATTCCATTAGTTATATATCAACGTTCCAACAAGAATACTTTTATGCATCAAAAAACTCAGGTTCGGCGGGGTAAATATATTAAAAAGGGACAAATTCTAGCGGGTGGTGCGGCCACAGCTGGTGGGGAACTCGCTTTAGGAAAAAATGTATTAGTAGCTTATATGCCATGGGAAGGTTACAATTTTGAAGACGCAGTACTAATTAGTGAACGTCTGATTTATGAAGATATTTATACTTCTTTTCACATCCGGAAATATGAAATTCAGACTCATGTAACAAGCCAAGGTCCTGAAAGAATAACTAAGGAGATTCCGCATTTAGAGGCTCATTTACTCCGAAATTTAGACAGAAATGGAATTGTTATGCTGGGATCTTGGATAGAAACAGGTGATATCTTAGTAGGTAAATTAACACCTCAGACAGTGAATGAATCATCATATGCCCCAGAGGATAGATTATTACGAGCTATACTTGGCATTCAGGTATCCACTTCAAAAGAAACTTCGCTAAGACTACCTATAGGTGGAAGGGGCCGAGTTATTGATGTGAGATGGATCCGTAGAAAGGGGGGTTCCAATTATAATCAAGAAAGGATTCGTGTATATATTTCACATAAACGTGAAATAAAAGTGGGGGATAAAGTAGCTGGAAGGCATGGGAATAAAGGTATAATTTCTAAAATTTTGTCTAGACAAGATATGCCCTATTTGCAAGATGGAACGCCCGTTGATATGGTATTCAACCCATTGGGAGTCCCCTCACGAATGAATGTGGGACAGATATTTGAATGTTCGCTCGGGTTAG